CCATTATGTGGCATAGGGGTTACATCCCGTACGAAAGTTAATAGTATACCACTTCTACGAATAGCTCGTAATGCTGCGTCTCTTCCGAGACCGGGACCTTTTATCATGACTTCTGCTCGTTGCATACCTTGATCAACTACTGTACGAATAGCATTTGCTGCAGCAGTTTGAGCGGCAAAGGGTGTCCCTCTTCTCGTACCCTTGAATCCACAAGTACCGGCCGAGGACCAGGAAACCACCCGCCCCCGCACATCTGTAACTGTGACTATGGTATTATTGAAACTTGCTTGAACATGAATAACTCCCTTTGGTATTCTACGTGCACTCTTACGTGAACCAATACGTACATTCCTACGTGAACCAGTTCTCGGTATAGCTTTTGCCATATTGTATCATCTCATAAATATGAGTCAGAAATATATGGATATATCCATTTTATGTCAAAACAGATTTCTTATTTGTACATTGAGCCCTTTAGCGGGTCTGATTATCCTTGTCTTTGTTTATGTCTCGGGTTGGAACAAATTACTATAATGCGCCCCCGCCTACGGATTAGTCGACATTTTTCACAAATTTTTCGAACGGAAGCTCTTATTTTCATATTTGTCATTCCTTATCTTAATTCTTTTTTGGTAGAAAATAAGTTTCTTGAAATTTTGCATCTCGAATCGTATCGAATAAAAATGACCTAATCTTTCGAATCCTTGTTTCGGAGTCGATAAATTATACGTCCTCTGGTTGAATCATAACGACTTACTTCAATTTTGACTTTATCTCCTGGCAGTATCCGTATAAAACTACGTCGGATCTTTCCTGAAACGTAACCTAGAATCAGATCTTCATTATCTAACCGAACTCGGAACATGCCATTGGGAAGCGATTCAGTAATTAAACCTTCATGAATCCATTTTTGTTCTTTCATTTCAGGTAAAGCCCCCCTGAAGTATCAATTAATGGAGGAAAGACGATATTAGACAACTCACCCCCTTTCTTTTTTTTTTTACAAATAGGAAGAGGTTTCGGATCCCATTTGGATATTAAATGGATTACCATATATAACACAAAATTTCTCCACCGATTCGTTCTAGTCGAGCCTCCCGGTCTGTCATTATACCCCGAGAAGTAGAAAGAATTACAATTCCCATCCCACCTAAAATTCTAGGAATTCGTTGAGAGTTAGAATAGATTCGTAAACCGGGTCTACTGATCCGTTTTAAATTTAAAAAATTTCTATAGGGTCTTTTCCCATTCCTTCTATGTCGAAGGGTTAAAACCAAAAAATATTTGTTTTTTTCTCGATGTTTTCTGACGTTTTCGATAAAACCCTCTCGGAAAAGTATTTTAACAATATTTTCGGTAATATTAGTAGATGCTATGCGAACAACTCTTTTTCTATCCATATCAGCATTTCGTATAGAGGTTATTATCTCAGCAATAGTGTCTCTACCCATGATGAACTAAAATTATTGGTGTCTCAAAATTGGATATAATCAACATGTTTTTCTTTTTTTTTTATTGATTTATGAATAGGAATTTTGCAAGGTATATGCGTGAGACACAATCTACGAATTAATCTAGTTCTTAATCTATTTCTTTCAAATACCCCAAAGATATCACGATCTCATTTTATTTTATAATACCTCGGGAGCTAATGAAACTATTTTAGTAAAATTCAATTTTCTCAATTCACGGGGGATTGCCCCAAAAATTCGAGTTCCTTTTGGATTTCCTTCTTGATCAATCACAACTGCAGCATTGTCATCATATCGTATTATCATACCGCTGTCACGTTTTAGTTCTTTACAGGTACGAACAATTACAGCTCTCACTACTTCTGATTTTTCTAGGGGCATATTTGGTACTGCTTCTTTAATCACAGCAACAATAACGTCACCAATATGAGCATATCGACGATTACTAGCTCCTATGATTCGAATACACATCAATTCTCGAGCCCCGCTGTTATCCGCTACATTTAAATGGGTCTGAGGTTGAATCATATCAAATTTTTTGTTTATTCTTCCAATGCAAAGGATGAAGAAAATAAAAGAAATATTGTTTGTCCAAAAAAAGAAACCTGCGTTTTTGTTTTATCCCTAAGATTCATCTCTGTCGGTTCTACATTTTTATCCCGAAATAATAAATTGAGTTCGTATAGGCATTTTAGATGCTGCTATTAAAATAGCCCTTCTAGCTATATTTTCGGTTACTCCACCCATTTCATATAGTATTCGCCCCGGTTTAACAACAGCTACCCAATATTCAGGGGATCCTTTCCCCGAACCCATACGTGTTTCAGCAGGTCTTACTGTAACTGGTTTGTCTGGAAATATACGGACCCATATTTTTCCACCACGGCGTGCATTTCGTGTCATTGCTCGTCGACCTGCTTCGATTTGTCTAGATGTGATCCAAGCAGGTTCAAGTGCCTGAAGAGCATATTTACCGAAACAAATATGATTACCTCGATAAGATATTCCCTTCATTCTTCCTCTATGTT